AGATTACTACGTGATTTTTTGAATATGCCTATATCTATCGCTTTTGCTTCATTGATTTGATTCTCTCAATAGATACCGAGATTCATATTGGAAATCAAAAATATAGTAATTCAAACTATAAGACATAGGAATAATTCAGATTGATCAGAACAAATAGATATAGCAAATAACTGGAATTGGATGCTATGTCAATCCCATATATGAAATTGATATTCACATATATCAAGATAATATTGTAGATTGATATATAGATCCATATCAAACGCAGCCTCTATCTTTATTTTATTCCAGGGGGCAGCTTTATAACAATAACAACAATCTAACTAATAAATAGTATGGTAGAAAGAAATAGATGAATCTTTCTACCATACTATCTATCTATTAGAATACTGCCGATTCTAGTCCACTCATTTCATTTAAGACATAAAATTGGAATCTTTTTCGTTTTATTTCGTCAATTTTGGCTGAGAACTCAGAAGTCAAGTTTGATTCAAATTAGTTATTTCATTCAAATTAGTTAATAATTAATCGTTTTGACTGACTGTTTTTACATAAATGATAAGTAGAAAAGCGGTAGGAACTAGAATAAATAGTGCAGTAGCAATAAATGCAAGAATATTTACTTCCATAATCTCATCGGTTTTTTACTTTGCAATAACTCGGGATTTAATCCCATAGAGATGATAAATCTTTGGCCTGTAAATTCAATGAATGAATATTACCTCTCGATGATCTTGAATCAGATCAATATCATGAATAACAATATCTGAACTATCAAATCAATTCGTCGTCGAGAATTGAATAGTATAACATAGGAAGTTCTTTTATCCATACCGCCCCAAACTTGGATTGCTGACCTAATCCAAAATTCCTTTATTTATTTATCATTTTTTATTATCTGTTCTTTTTTTCTCTCTAATCTATCTAGTTCCTTATTTTATTGTACAATCATCTGATGAAGTCTCATCAAATAGCTCTTCCACTTCCAGTCGTCACATAGTTACAAACCCAAACAAACAATAAAAGCTAAATGAAAAAAGAAATAAGGATTTCCCTTTTACTTTGACAATGGAATTCTTCCCCCGGTCCCCTTCATAAAAAGGGAGAGATTTTTTGATATATTTATTGGATCCGTCGGGACTGACGGGGCTCGAACCCGCAGCTTCCGCCTTGACAGGGCGGTGCTCTGACCAATTGAACTACAATCCCAGGGAAATACGGGATCTAGCAGAAATTAAAATTTGTTTTTATCTCCGGATCGGGTATTTCTGAAGTACAAAGGGGGTTATATCATCTCATGGCGAATTATTGGGCCGAGCTGGATTTGAACCAGCGTAGACATATTGCCAACGAATTTACAGTCCGTCCCCATTAACCGCTCGGGCATCGACCCAGGAAGAATCCATTTTCGACTTATTGGTAATCCATGATCAACTTCCTTTCGTAGTACCCTACCCCCAGGGGAATTCGAATCCCCGCTGCCTCCTTGAAAGAGAGATGTCCTAAACCACTAGACGATGGGGGCCTGCTTGACCAACGGCCATCATACTATGATCATAGTATGATTAGTTTTTTGAAATTGTCAATATAATCGAATGATTCTATCCGAGGGATCTTTCCCCCTTCCAGAATTGCATAGAATTGTTTTTTATTCGTCATTGACGAATTATTCATTAGAATCGATATTAGAAATCTAGTAGAAGAGGAGGATTTTTTCTCCAAGAATTTAGTTCAGGAGACAAGTGGAATCTCTTCATTCCATGATTCAATGAAATATCTTGAATTTTATGTTGAATTGCTAGGTGTATGTACATGTATCAATCAAGTGAATTTTGTTCTGGTGGGATCAATTCAATAAAAGAAAAAAGCAATTCGAGTCGGTCTTGAAACAATTCATTGCATTTTCTCCTAGACTTCCTAGGTAAATTCATTTTATTATTCAACAATGAGCCGCTAGACACTATGTAGCTACTGCACGTACTTAATGCATATATACTTATGTTTATAATATATGTACATATAGATATTTTATCCACATAGTGAATAATTCCGGAATTAAATAAAAAAGGCCCTTTTAACTCAGTGGTAGAGTAACGCCATGGTAAGGCGTAAGTCATCGGTTCAAATCCGATAAGGGGCTTTGTAAAACCCCAATCTAGTATTCATATTTGATGGGAGAATTTTATTTTTTTTTGTAATAAAAAAAGTAACTGACTGGATAATACATTATCATTATACTTAGTTATAAAGTTGAACATTTGTTTAGTCAATTTTCATTAGTATGAATTTAGGAATAATGAAAAGTCACTTCTTGAATCACCGAATATTCCTATTTTCCATTATACCAACCAAATTGATTCAAAAGGTTAGAAATCAACAAAAGAAAAAGTAAGTGGACCTGACCTATTGAATCATGACTATATCCGCTATTCTGATATTCAAATTCGATAGAGATGAAATTGGAGCAGTTGATTTTTTTTATTTCATTTTTTTGTTTTGG